CAGGTACTAATATTTTGGATTCGTGTATTTCAGTTAAAAGACCTGAAGTAGCAAAGCCCTGGGTAAAAATAGCACTTGGTCCAATTATTGTGCTTAGAAGATTTTGATTTTTTTTGAAATACGGGACTATATGAATCAGGGAAAAACTCCATGAAAGGAAGATTAATGATTCATATAAATCACTTAGTGGAAAATGTCCCGAATAAACCCAACGAGTAACTAATAATCCTGTTATACAGGAAAAAGTCATTATCATCCCCTTTTCGGATGAATCATATAGTTTTACGATTTCATCGACTAAAAAAGTTATGAAATGAATTGTAATTACAATTGAAACAATCGAAAAAGAAATATGAGTTAATATATGCTCTAAAGTTGAAAATATCATAAATTTTTTTTAAGGAGTCCCATAATTATAAAAAGGAAATCGGAAATTGAATTCATTATAGGATCTATTTACTTTTTTTAGGAGATGACATGCCGCCACTCGGACTCGAACCGAGATGCTCTAGCACTGCTTCCTAAGAGCAGCGTGTCTACCAATTTCACCATAGCGGCTTGTCTTGAATTCATAATACCCTATGAATAAGCAATCGTCTAGATTTAAGAATTAAATTGTTGCAATATTTTTTTAGGAAAGATTCAAATTGATGAATAAAAATTCGTTCAAATAGGTATTTGAAGGTTCATTATTTGAATTTAGGGTCTTAGTTTTAGTGTGTATTTTAGACTCTCCTGGACTTGAACTCTTGGAAAACTAGATAGTCCAACTATGAATTAAGGGATAGAMCCCCCCCCCCCCAAAAAAAAACATTTTTGTTTTGTTTTAATGAACTGTTTTTGATTTATTTGATTTCAAACATCGAAACCAAAAAATCCATTTTATCAATGAACAAAAAAATTTTGGATCAGTAAAAATTGACACATATTTATCCAAAAAAATTTGTTAAGTGTTTTTGAGTGGATTGATGGCAATAAATATATGGGAGTCTATATAGGAATTCATAGAAAATCCAAAAAGAAGAAAGTTGCACAAAAAGGTTTAGAATTTTAATCAATTAGTTTCAATGATTTTGATTTTTTACTCGCCTTTCTATAGAGAAAACGTGGATCTAGAGAAAAAAGAAAACCTTATCTTATATTATTGCTTATATTATTGTAAGAAACAGGCTGATGGGGAAAATAATACTCCCCACCTTGGAAATGAGAAAATATACTAAAAAGACAATTACGTATCTTATGTTTTCAAAAAAAAAGGATTCTTTTTTTTTTTTTGAATTCAGTACGGTAAAGAGAAAAATCCTTATTCTAATTCTAAGAGCGAAACAAATTCCATTTCCTATTGATTAACTCAACAGGGAATGGAAAGCGGGAATTTTATTTTCGAAACGAAATGAGTCAATTTTTGAGTCAAGCCGATTCAGATTATTGTAACATGTTATGTTTTATTACTTATTTTATTTGTTTGTTGCACAAAAAAACTTTTGGAATTCCCGGTAGAAATAGATTTCCCTAAGGAAAACGCTTTTAACGCTGCCCAATACCCCTTCCTTTTCCAAAAATTTTTACGAATACGCTTTTTTGATGCAGAAGTACGTTTTTTTGGAACTGCCATTTAAATAAAAATTAAGAGATTACTCATTGGTATAGCTGGATGTGAAAGACATCTATTGTTCAAAAGAAATTTGCGCTTTGCCAATTCATTATGTATTTCTTTTCTAGATAATATTTTTGATTCTAAAAATCAAAAAGAATACATAAGATGCGTGAAAGATATGGGAAAATCGCATAAACTATTTTTATTACTAAAAAAAAAGAATATTCTTTTTTTTTTTAGTAACTTGTCAAATTCGCGAAAAATATGCCTAATTTAACTTGAATTTGAAAGTTCGAAGGAGACTAGTAATTAATCTGCTTTTTTCATATGATTTGACCAATTGTAACTTCTTGATTTGAATATTTGAAGTATTTAGCAGAAACTTCTAAAGAATAAGTATAAAAAGAAATAAAAATTCAAAAATTCTATTTCTATTTAAGTTATTAAGTTAGTGCATATCTTTATTTTTTTATTGACTCCTTTCAAAAAGAGGTAAGATCCGGTGAATCGGAAACAATTAATATTAATTAAGAATTAAAAAACTTTTTTTATGGAACAGACATATCAATATGCGTGGATCATACCTTTCCTTCCACTTCCAGTTCCTATATTAATAGGAGTGGGACTTCTTCTTTTTCCGACAGCAACAAAAAATCTCCGTCGTATGTGGGCTTTTTCGAGTATTTTATTGTTAAGTATAGTCATGATTTTTTCAACTAATCTGTCTATTCAGCAAATAAAAAGCAGTTCTATCTATCAATATGTATGGTCTTGGACCCTCGATAATGATTTTTCTTTAGAATTCGGCTACTTGATCGATCCACTTACTTCTATTATGTCAATGTTAATCACTACTGTTGGAATTATGGTTCTTATTTATAGTGATAATTATATGGCTCACGA